TTTAAAATTGGTTATGTCTAAAACTCAAAATAAAAGTTCTTTTATTTAATCTATTACTAATAAAATATATTCCTTTGTTCCGGACTTTATATTCTAGTCAATTGAATCTGTTGAATTGTTGTTCAGTTCATATTGAAATGAATCAAAATTGATAAGGAGTTAGTCAATGATGCTCGAGCATGTACTTGTTTTGAGTGCCTACTTATTTTCTATCGGTATCTATGGATTGATCACGAGCCGAAATATGGTTAGAGCCCTTATGTGTCTTGAACTTATACTGAATGCGGTTAATATAAATTTCGTAACATTTTCTGATTTTTTTGATAGCCGGCAATTAAAAGGAAATATTTTCTCCATTTTTGTTATAGCTATTGCCGCCGCTGAAGCAGCTATTGGACCGGCTATTGTTTCGTCAATTTATCGTAACAGAAAATCAACTCGTATCAATCAATCGAATTTGTTGAATAAGTAATATTAATCATAGAAATTAGAATATTCATAAATTCAAATTAACATGCCCATACATTAAATCTAATCCACATTTTCGAAAATGTAAGAAATCAAAGTATCTTGGCTCTATCGCGCGAGTCGATCCAGAAGTAGATTGCTTCAAAATTTCTGGTAAATTATTGATTCATCTGGTGTTTAAATATATGATTCATTTACAAATTTACTAGATCGAAAATTTCTGACGTTCAAAAATTTATAGATCCAATGTCACACTCAGTAAAGATTTATGATACGTGTATAGGGTGTACTCAATGTGTGCGAGCCTGCCCAACCGATGTATTAGAAATGATACCTTGGGACGGATGTAAAGCTAAGCAAATCGCTTCTGCTCCAAGAACAGAGGACTGTGTCGGTTGTAAGAGATGTGAATCCGCCTGTCCAACGGATTTCTTGAGTGTTCGCGTTTATTTATGGCATGAAACAACTCGAAGTATGGGTCTAGCTTATTAATACGTTCCAGAAAACCCTACTCGAATACATTTGATTTTTTTACCTTTACCGACAAAAACCCGCGCTCAAAATATATTTATTTCGAGCACGGGTTTTTCTGGTCCAAGTTTATTTTGTTTTTACTATGAATAATTTTCCTTGGTTAACGCTAGTTGTAGTTTTGCCAATAACCGCGGGTTCCTTAATTTTCTTTCTTCCTCATAGAGGAAATAAGGTAATAAGATGGTATACTATATCTATATGCATAACGGAACTCCTTCTAACAACCTATGCATTCGGTTATCATTTCCAATTGGATGATCCGTTAATGCAACTAACGGAGAATTATCAATGGATCAATTTTTTTGATTTTTACTGGAGATTGGGAATAGATGGAATTTCTATAGGACCCATTTTACTGACAGGATTTATCACAACTTTAGCTACTTTAGCGGCTTGGCCCGTTACTCGAGATTCCCGACTATTCCATTTCCTAATGTTAGCAATGTATAGCGGTCAAATAGGACCATTTTCTTCTCAAGACCTTTTACTTTTTTTCATCATGTGGGAGTTAGAATTAATTCCCGTTTATCTACTTCTATCCATGTGGGGGGGAAAGAAACGTTTGTATTCAGCTACAAAATTTATTTTGTACACTGCCGGAGGTTCTGTTTTTTTATTAATAGGAGTTCTGGGTATTGGTTTATATGGCTCCACTGAACCGACATTAAATTTTGAAACATCAGCTAATCAATCGTATCCTGTAGCCCTGGAAATAATATTCTATATTGGATTTCTTATTGCTTTTGCTGTCAAATCACCGATCATACCCCTACACACATGGTTACCAGACACCCATGGAGAGGCACATTATAGTACTTGTATGCTTTTAGCCGGAATCTTATTAAAAATGGGAGCGTATGGGTTGGTTCGGATCAATATGGAATTATTACCCCATGCCCATTCTATATTTTCTCCCTGGTTGATGATAGTGGGCACAATTCAAATTATCTATGCAGCTTTAACATCTCCTGGTCAGCGTAATTTAAAAAAAAGAATAGCCTATTCCTCTGTATCTCATATGGGTTTCATAATTATAGGAATTGGTTCTATAAGCGATACAGGGCTCAATGGGGCCATTTTACAAATAATTTCTCACGGATTTATTGGCGCTGCGCTTTTTTTCTTGGCCGGAACGAGTTATGATAGAATACGACTTATTTATCTCGACGAAATGGGCGGAATGGCTATCGCAATTCCAAAAATATTCACGACTTTCAGTATCTTATCAATGGCTTCGCTTGCATTACCGGGCATGAGCGGTTTTGTTGCCGAATTGATAGTTTTTTTTGGAATACTTACTAGCCAAAAATATCTTTTAATGACAAAAGTATTAATTACTTTTGTAATGGCAATTGGAATGATATTAACTCCTATTTATTCATTATCTATGTTACGCCAGATGTTCTATGGATACAAGCTTTTTAATGCCCCAAACTCTTATTTTTTTGATTCTGGACCGCGAGAGTTATTTATTTCTATTTCTATCCTTTTACCTGTAATAGGTATTGGTATTTATCCCGATTTCGTTTTCTCATTATCAGTTGACAAGGTCGAAGCTATTATATCAAATTTTTTTTATAGATAGTTTTTGTCAATAAACCAAAATAAAAAACCTGATGATTTTTAAAATCGTTCATTGTACAAAAAAAGTCTTTTTCTGTTTTTAAGTTAAATAAAAAATTGGAATTCTATATATAACCAGATATTTTTGACATTTTCGAGAACCATTTGAATCAAGTAATGGAAATGGAATGATTCAAATGGTTCTTGATGGTTTACATGAGGGTTTCATATATATACGTATGCTGCCCCAGGCTTCTAGTTGTCAAGTACCTTATTCAATTAGATGGTAATGTAAATGAACCATAACTATGTAACCCTATTCCTAATAGATTAACCCCAAAATAGCATATCCAAATTATAAGAAAGCCCATTGAGGCCACAATTGCAGAATTTACGCTTTCATAATTTTTATTTGTTCGAATATGTAAATAAATCGCAAATATGGTCCAAGTAATAAATGCCCAAGTCTCTTTTGGATCCCAATTCCAATAGGATCCCCATGCTTCATTAGCCCATACTGCTCCCGAAAGAATGCCTATGGTTAAAAGGATAAACCCTAAACTAATAATACGAGAACTCCATCGATCCAATTGTTGAATTAATTGATATCTGTAATAATTCTGAGAAGAAATCAAAGAAGTGTTTTGTAACACATTGTTTCTTTCATTCACGTATTGAATCTCACCAAAGGAAAACGACTCCGTTAATAAATTATTGCTTTTACTAAAAATCCTTATGAATTTTCGAAATGTAATGACTAGAAGAGCTAGTGATAATAATGATCCACACAAAAGAGCTGCATAGCCCAATACCATCATACTTACGTGCATCATTAACCAATGGGATTGGAGAGCAGGTACTAATATTGCGGATTGATGCATTTCGGTTAAAAGACCTGAAGTAGCGAAACCCTGGGTAAAAATAACACTTGGCGCCGTTATTGCGCTTAAATGGTTTTTTTGTTTTTTAAAATACGGAATCATATGAATAATGGAAAAACCCCACGAAAGAAAAATTAATGATTCATATAAATCGCTTAATGGTAAATGCCCAAAATAAATCCAACGAGTAACTAATAATCCTGTTATGCAGAAAAAAGTAGCTATCATCCCCTTTTCTGATGAATCATATAGTCCTACGATTTCATCGACAAATAAAGTTATCAAATGAATTGTAATTACAATTGAAATGATCGAAAAGGATATATGAGTTAATATACGCTCTAAAGTTGAAAATATCATAAAATTTATTAAAAAGGGGGCCTCAATTATAGGAATTGAAATAGGGAATTGAATTTATTATAGGGCTTACTCTTTTAGAATTTAGAAAAAGACATGCCGCTACTCGGACTCGAACCGAGATGCTCTAGCACTGCTTCCTAAGAGCAGCGTGTCTACCGATTTCACCATAGCGGCTTATTCGAAATCATAATAACCTATTTTTATTCAATCGTCGAGATTGAGGGGGTTAATTCAATATTTTTTAGGAAAGATTCAAATTGATGACTAAAAATTTGTTTCAAAATTGGGCGGCATTTAATCTAAACGTTTTCGTTAATAATATTAATTATTCTTATAATAGTTTTGTTTTTTATTTATTTTAGGGTATCCGTTTTTTAACTTAACTAACAACGGGGTTTTTCGTTTCATAGTTTATTACTTTATGGTCTCCTGAAAATAAAACGGAACATTTTGAACTAGATAATTTTGACTTCAATCCATGGATAGAACTAAAAAGTAAATTGATTATCGAGTCAAGTCGATGGGGAAGGTGATAATCCCCATCTTGAAAATGATAAAACATACCAAAACAAAAGGTGAAACCTTGTGCTTGCGTTTATTCTTTTTTCAAACAAAAGAATACCATTCACTTTTTGAATTCAGTAGACAACCGAATTATTATTTCTACTAAAAAATAACAAAACAAAATGAATTCCATTTTATATTGTTATTGATCAGGTTAAAACATTAGAGAATGGAAATAATTTTTTTTTTAATAAAAATGAAATAGTAATTTAGATTATTATCTATTATTAATTATTATTATTAGATTAATATTATTTAGAATCTTGATAACTTCTAAACTTTAGAAAAAAAAAAACTTATAAATAAATTATAACAAAAATGAGACTATTTTTTGAATTAGACCGATTCACATTATTTAGTCTATTGTTTGATTATTTATTTGTCACACAAAAAAAACTTTTTGAGCTACCGGTAGAAAGAGATTTCGCTAACGAAAAAGCTTTCAATGCTGCCCAATACCCTTTCCTTTTCCAAATATTTTTACGAATACGTTTTTTTGAACTAGAGGTGCGCTTTTTTGGCACTGCCATTTTTAAATTATAATCGGTTCATCGGTTGGATGTGAAAGACATCTATTGTTCAAAATCAATTGTTCTTTACTATATCTCTAGCTAGCTATTCTCTAAATTACATTCCCCTCATCATAAAAGGTGTATGGAAAAATTGTCTAAAATATTACTAAGAACAATAAGATCTACTATGCCAAATAGAATAGATTGAAGTTGATAAAATTAAAATAAAAAATACAAACAAAAGGGGTTGGGTCTTTGCTTTCTAGTTTTGTCATGTTCCATTCTTCCATGTAATAAAATACATCGAAAGATTGAAAAACTCAATCCCTCTCCTGCTTAATAAAAAAAATGTAATAAATTTTCTTTTTCTATTATATTAATTAAATTGGTCAAGTTCGAAGAAAGGAATTTTCATTTTCAAACTCGAATGAGCCTAAGCCTAGTAGTTAATTGATTAAAATATACAAAATACTTTCTAAAAGCCATTTTTTTGCCCCTCCCTTTTATTTTACATAAAAAAAGTGTGGGATACCAAAGCATTTCCTACAAATAGCTTTTATTGTAATGGAAGACAATCAATTAGTTCTAAAAAAATTTCTTAATGATTGGGAATAGCCGAACCAAACTGCAATAAATTGGTTTTGTTTTATGGGAAATAGGTTTTATGAGTCAAGTTATGGGCCCTATGATTCATATTAAATACTTTTTTGCCGTCATTATTTATCCTTGCTCTATAGATATAAATAAATTATTGTAATACGTAATAATTAGACCGAAATTGCAATTTTTCGTTTTTATCTTCATAAAATTGGACTTAATAATTTGAATTTCATATTAACAATTCAATATTAATAATAAATTTAATAATAAACTAATAATAAACAAAGTACATATTTCTTTTTCACTCGTAAATTGTTCATATCATTTGACTAACCCTAACTCTTCATCTTCATTTGAAATATTTGATTTGAAGTAGTTTGGAAAGATTCTGAATAATTAAACCTGGGAAATTCTATTTAAGTTTTATTTTATATATCTTAATTTTTTTTATTAATCGACCGCTTTCAAAAGAAAAGAAATAAGAACTGGTGAATCAGAAACAATTAATTAAGATAATTTTTTTTATTTATTTTTATATGGAATATACATATCAATATTCATGGATCATACCGTTCATTCCACTTCCAGTTCCTATGTTAATAGGAGCTGGACTTCTACTTTTTCCAACGGCAACTAAAAATCTTCGCCGTATGTGGGCTTTTCCGAGTGTTTTATTATTAAGTATAGTTATGATTTTTTCAGCCCATTTCTTTATTCAGCAACTAAATAACAATTCTGTTTATCAATATGTATGGTCTTGGACCATCAATAATGATTTTTCTTTAGAGTTTGGCTGCTTGGTTGATCCACTTACTTCTATTATGTCAATATTAATCACTAGTGTTGGGATTATGGTTCTTATTTATAGTGACAATTATATGTCTCATGATCGGGGATATGTGAGATTTTTTGCTTATATGAGTTTTTCCAATACTTCAATGTTGGGATTAGTTACTAGTTCTAATTTAATACAAATTTATATTTTTTGGGAATTAGTTGGAATGTGTTCTTATCTATTAATAGGTTTTTGGTTCACCCGACCTAGTGCGGCGAATGCTTGTCAAAAAGCGTTTGTAACTAATCGTGTCGGGGATTTTGGGTTATTATTAGGAATTTTAGGTTTTTATTGGATAACAGGTAGTTTTGAATTTCGGGATTTGTTTGAAATATTCAATAACTTGGTTTACAATAATGAAGTTAATCCTTTATTTGCTACTTTATGTGCCTTCCTATTATTTGCCGGCGCAGTTGCGAAATCTGCTCAATTTCCCCTTCATGTCTGGTTACCCGATGCCATGGAAGGGCCTACCCCTATTTCGGCTCTTATACATGCTGCTACGATGGTAGCAGCAGGAATTTTTCTTGTAGCTCGGCTTCTTCCTCTTTTCATAGCTATACCTTACATATTAAATCTAATATCTTTGATCGGTATAATAACATTGTTTTTAGGAGCTACTTTAGCTCTTGCTCAAAAAGATATTAAGAGAGGTTTAGCTTATTCTACAATGTCTCAATTGGGTTATATGATGTTAGCTTTAGGTATGGGTTCTTATCAAGCTGCTTTATTTCATTTGATTACTCATGCTTATTCGAAAGCATTGTTGTTTTTAGGATCTGGATCTATTATTCATTCGATGGAAGCTATTGTTGGGTATTCTCCAGATAAAAGTCAGAATATGGTTCTTATGGGCGGTTTAAGAAAACATGTACCAATTACAAAAACTTCTTTTTTATTAGGTACACTTTCTCTTTGTGGTATTCCACCTCTTGCTTGTTTTTGGTCCAAAGATGAAATTCTTAGTGATAGTTGGTTGTATTCACCAATTTTTGCAATAATAGCTTATTCTACGGCAGGATTAACCGCCTTTTATATGTTTCGGATCTATTTACTTACTTTTGAAGGACATTTAAACGTTTATTTTCAAAATTACAGTGGCAAAAAAAGCAGCTCATTCTATTCAATGTCTCTGTGGGGTAAAGAAGGACCTAAAATTATGAAAACAAGCTTTCGTTTATTC